AGTAATATGCCTGAATAAAAGGGCTATCTTGATAGGATAGATTATGTGTACCCAACACTATTACTTCGGTATTACAAATAATGGATTTACACCATCTCTTACAAATTCAAATTTTATTGTTCCTTTAAACTAATTTATATAATTTAATATAAACAAATTATTCCAAAATAGTTGTATCTATCTCCTGTATAAAATAATTGTTAGCCAATAATATACACAATATATATTCATCGTAAATTTATATATTAGTGCCCCGATTGCTATATTTTAAACAGAGTGAATAAAAAATGAGGTACCTATTTTTATACTTTTACTTTTATATATTTCCAAAAAATTTTAATACCCACAAACACATATATATATGCATATGTATCTATGTATTAAAAAGATAAGCTAATTAAGCTAAAGGGTTCATACCCCTTATATAAGAGTAATTAATCTCTTTCTTTTTAATGTTAATTAAAAATTATCAAATAACATTTTTTTGTTTTCTAATTATAGGTACTATCCTTGCAGTGTCAGCAAATTCATGATTCACATGTTGATTAGGGTTGGAAATCAATTTAATAGGATTAATCCCTCTAATCCTATTTAAATTAAACACCTCTTCTACAGAAGCCGCTATTAAATACTTTTTAGTTCAGGCTATAGCCTCAGTTTTTCTAATCTTTTTTTCTTGTTTTGAAGTTTATATAATAAATTTAATTACTGCAAGAAATTTAAATATTATTATTTTTATTGCATTAGCAACTAAAGCCGGATTAGCCCCTTTTCATTTTTGGTTCCCTCAAGTTATAATAACTATTCCATGAATCCATTGTATTATTCTATTAACATGACAAAAGATTGCTCCCTTCATTCTTTTGTCTTATTTTAGAAGCAAATATATGATTTATGCTATAGTTTCTATTTCAGCTTTAGTGGGAGCTTATGGTGGTCTAAACCAATTAAACTTAAAAATTATTTTAACCTACTCTTCTATCGCCCATTCTAGTTGAATACTTATACTCAGATCAATTTCAATTTTTTTTTGAATAAATTATTTTATAGTGTACACGATTATTTCCCTATCAATTATTATCCCCCTAATAAAATTTAACTTAATTCTTCTACAAGATATTAAAACCACAAAAATAAATATTCTATCTAAGCTTAGACTTATTTCATCTTTACTATCATTAGGAGGAATACCACCATTTTTAGGATTTACTGCTAAATTTCTAGCTTTATTAGCCTCCATTCCAATATTTTCTCTTTATATTATCTCAATTTTAATTTTATCATCGTTATTATCCCTTTTTTATTATATAAAATTAATTTATAGATTTATATTTATCTTGAATAAAGAACTTAATTTCCCCCAGAAAAATTTAGTTAAAAATATAAATATTTGAGCATCTATCTCTATTTTTTGTAACCTAAGAATCCCATTATTTATCTTATTTTTTTAGTCCTAAAAGTTTTATTAACTTAAAATTTTAAGTTAATAAAACTAAAAGCCTTCAAAGCTTGAATTAGGAGTTTAATCTCTTAAATTTTAAGCCTTAGGAATACCCACTTTTTGGTTTGCAATCAAATTTCCTTAATTAGAATATAAGGCATTAAAGAAAGAGATTTCCCATACTTAAATTTACAGTTTAATGCTTATACTTCAGCCATTTCTTTTATGAATCGTTGACTTTACTCAACAAATCACAAAGACATTGGAACCATATATTTAATTTTTGGTGTTTGATCAGCCATAGTTGGGACAGCATTTAGTGTTCTTATCCGACTTGAATTAGGTCAACCAGGATCTTTCATTGGAGACGATCAAATTTATAATGTCATAGTTACAGCCCATGCTTTTATTATAATTTTTTTTATAGTTATACCAATCATAATTGGAGGGTTTGGAAATTGACTTGTACCTTTAATAATTGGAGCCCCAGATATAGCCTTCCCCCGAATAAATAACATAAGATTCTGACTTCTCCCTCCTTCACTTATTCTTTTATTATCAGGAGGACTGGTGGAAAGAGGGGCTGGGACAGGATGAACAGTTTACCCCCCTCTTTCAGCAGGAATTGCGCATGCCGGAGCTTCCGTTGATTTATCAATTTTTAGACTTCATCTAGCAGGGGCTTCTTCAATTCTAGGGGCAGTAAATTTTATTACAACAATTATTAATATACGCTCGGCTGGTATATCGTGAGATCGAACACCTTTATTTGTTTGATCAGTATTATTAACAGCCATTCTTCTTCTACTATCTCTCCCAGTCTTAGCTGGGGCAATCACTATACTTTTAACAGATCGTAATTTAAATACATCTTTCTTTGATCCTGCTGGAGGAGGAGACCCTATTTTATACCAACATTTATTTTGGTTTTTTGGTCACCCTGAGGTATATATTTTAATTTTACCTGGATTTGGGATGATTTCTCATATTATTACATTTGAGAGAGGGAAAAAACAAACATTTGGCCAATTAGGAATAATTTATGCTATAATAGCTATTGGCCTATTAGGATTTATTGTATGAGCTCACCATATGTTTACGGTAGGAATGGACGTTGATACTCGAGCTTACTTTACTGCTGCTACAATAATTATTGCTGTACCAACTGGGGTAAAAATTTTTAGTTGAGTAGCTACGTTACAAGGAAGAGCATTAATTATAACTCCTGCTCTAATATGAGCTATAGGATTCGTATTTTTATTTACGGTAGGAGGATTAACAGGAATCGTTTTAGCTAATTCTTCTATCGATATCGTTTTACACGACACTTATTATGTTGTTGCACACTTTCATTATGTTCTTTCTATAGGAGCTGTTTTTGCCATTATAGGAGGACTAATCCACTGATTCCCCTTATTCACAGGTGTGAATTTAAATCCTAAGTGGTTAAAAATTCAATTTTTTACTATATTTATTGGTGTTAATTTAACCTTTTTCCCCCAACATTTTTTAGGATTAAATGGGATACCTCGTCGATACTCAGACTACCCCGATGCTTACACCACATGAAATGTGATCTCTTCTTTAGGGAGATACACCTCTGTTGTAGCGGTATTAATATTTAGTTCCATTATTTGAGAGTCTATATCCTCAGCACGACCAGCTGTTTGCAAGTTTATTTATTCTTCATCGATTGAATGACTTCAAAACACACCCCCATCTGAACACTCATACTCTGAATTAACCCTAATCTCTAATTTCTAATATGGCAGAATAGTGCAATGAATTTAAGCTTCAAATATGAATTTCATTTCTTTTAGAAATTCCTACATGAGCTTCTCTTGGGTTCCAAAATGCTGCTTCCCCTTTGATAGAACAATTAATTTTTTTTCATGATCACACTCTAACTATCCTTATTTTAATAATTACTATTGTTGGATTTAATTTAATTTCTACTATATTCAACACAAATATTGACCAGTATATACTTGAATCCCAAGAATTAGAACTGTTTTGAACTATTGTCCCCAGATTTATTTTAATTTTTATTGGTCTTCCTTCTATTCGTCTTCTATATTTAATAGACGAAGTATATAATCCTGCTATTACTATCAAAACAATCGGACATCAATGATATTGATCTTATGAATATTCTGATTTTTGTAATTTAGAATTTGATGCCTACATAATTCCATCAAATGAATTAAATAATCATATATTTCGACTTTTAGATGTAGATAACCGAACATTAATTCCTGTAAACTCTCAAATTCGAACATTAATTACGGGAGCTGATGTACTTCATTCATGAACTATTCCCAGAATGGGAGTAAAAGCTGACGCTGTGCCTGGACGTTTAAATCAAGTTAATTTTTATTCCACCCGCACAGGGCTATTTTTTGGGCAATGTTCAGAAATTTGTGGAGCTAATCACAGATTCATACCCATTGTAGTTGAAAGTGTCCCTGCTAAAACCTTTATTTCATGAGTGAAAAAAATAATTTAATCATTAAGTGGCTGAAAGTAAGTAACGGTCTCTTAAACCGCAAGATATCATATTAACAAATGATTTTAATGACAAAAATTAGTTAAAGTATAACATAGCCTTGTCAAGACTAAATTATTTATAAAATATTTTTGTATCCCACAAATAGCTCCTTTAAGATGATTGATTCTTTTTAGAAGATTTTCCTTTTTATTCGCATTAGGAATAATAAAAATCTTTTTTATTTTTTCTAGCGCTGCACCCTCTAAGGAAGATTGTATTAATACAACAATAACTATAAGAGATATGGAATGAAAATGATAATAACAAATTTATTCTCAGCATTTGACCCCTCTTCATCATTTAGTTTTCCCTTAAATTGAATTAGTTCATTAATTTTCATTTTATGTCTTATTCCAATTTTTTGAATTATCCCTACTAAGCCTTTCATTCTCATTAATATAGCAGTTTCTAAACTTCATTCAGAGTTTAAAACTCTTTTAGGCCCAACATCTTTTAGAGGGAGTTCACTTCCTTTTATTGCTCTATTTACATTTATTTTGGTAAATAATTTTTTGGGGCTTTTTCCCTATGTATTCACTGCCTCTAGCCACATAGCTTTAACTCTCACTTTAAGCCTTCCTTTGTGACTTTCATTTATAATATACGGGTGGGTAAACCACACTAAACATATATTTGCTCATTTAGTTCCCCAAAGAACACCAGGAGCTTTAATACCTTTTATAGTATTAATTGAATCAATTAGAAACATCATTCGACCATTAACCTTGGCAGTACGTCTAATAGCCAATATAGTAGCAGGACATTTATTAATAACTTTATTAGGAAACCAGACTTCTGCAGCGTCTGGAATTTTATTAATAGGATTACTTTCAACACAAATTCTCCTTTTAACTTTAGAATCAGCAGTAGCCGTAATTCAATCTTATGTTTTCGCAGTTTTATCTACCCTTTATGCTAGTGAAATCACTTCACATTAATGATAATCAAAAGAAACCATTCTTTCCATTTAGTTGATCAAAGTCCTTGACCTTTAACAGGAGCTACAGCAGCTCTAACTATAACCACAGGAATTGTAAAATGATTCCAAGAATTTAATATAAATTTATTTATTTTTGGGGCAAGAATTTTAATTTTAACTTGCATTCAATGATGACGTGATATTAGACGAGAGGGAGCTTTTCAAGGATTACATACATCTATCGTTATAAAAGGACTTCGATGGGGTATAATTTTATTTATCACTTCAGAAGTATTATTTTTCTTTTCATTTTTCTGGGCTTTTTTTCATAGAAGTCTTGCCCCTTGTATAGAAATTGGTATACAATGACCACCCACTGGTATTTTACCTTTTAATCCCTTTCAAGTGCCTTTACTTAATACTATTATCCTATTGTCCTCAGGAGTAACAGTAACCTGAGCCCACCATAGACTTATAGAGAATAATCACACTCAAACCACTGTAGGACTTATAATAACCGTAATTTTAGGATTATATTTTACTTCACTTCAAGCTCTTGAATATTGAGAATCCTCATTTACTATTTCTGATTCAGCGTACGGCTCAACTTTTTTTATAGCTACAGGATTCCATGGTATTCATGTAATTATTGGAACCACATTTTTGTTAGTATGTTTAATCCGCCATATAAACAATCATTTTTCGATAGACCATCATTTTGGATTTGAAGCAGCAGCCTGATATTGACATTTTGTGGATGTAGTTTGACTTTTTCTTTATATAAGAATTTATTGATGAGGTAGATATAATTATAGTATAAAAGTATAGTTGACTTCCAATCAACAGGTTCATTCATGATAGTTATAATATTAGTCCTTCTTCTTATTTCAATGGGGTTACCCCTAGCCTTAATCATCCTAAATTCATCTATTGCTAAAAAATCTACAATTGAACGAGAGAAACCTTCAGCATTTGAATGTGGATTTGACCCAAGTAGATCAGCCCGAGTTCCCTTTTCCCTGCGATTTTATTTGATTGCAGTAATTTTTTTAATTTTTGATGTAGAAATCACTCTTCTAATTCCTATCCCTATTATTATGACTTCTAATAATCTGTTATCCCTTACAGTATTAAGACTAATCTTTTTCTGAATTCTTATTATTGGGTTATACCATGAATGAAACCAAGGAGCTTTAGAATGAAAATAGGATTGTAGTTAATTATAACATTTGGGTTGCATTCAAAAAGTACTATAAAGTCTATCTTTAATAAGAAGTGAATTATTGCAGTCAGTTTCGACCTGGAAGTTGGATTACATCCCTTATTTTAAAGAAAGCCAATAAGCGGCATATCACTGTTAATGGTATTTAGGATGAATATTCCTCTTTAATGAGAAAAATGGTTATGTCTTTAAGCTGCTAACTTAAAATTCTAGCGGTTAAACTCCGTTATTTTCTTTAGTTATTTTAGTTTATTAAAACAACACATTTTCATTGTGTAGATGAATTTTTTTCTTATAATTACTCAAAAATATTAATTACCCTTACAGCTTCAATGTAATGCTCTATTTTAAGCTATTTGAATACTGAAGAACAAGAAAAAAAGAACAAAATATAAAAATTAAAAACAAATAATACTTTACATTAGAAAAATTTAAATAATCAATAAAAGAAGACACTCTGCTTGCCTTTCTGATTAATCCCTGTCCCCCAAAAAATTCAAGTCAACCTTGGTCAGTAAATTTTAATAAAACTTGCCCTCATTTTAAAATAGGTATAAAAAAAATTCTAGAAACAAATGGAAGAAATCATATAGACCCTAAGTAGTTAATTAACCCCCCAAAATAATTTTGAATTACAGTAATTTTTATTTGTAAAAAATAAAATATCCCTACAAAAAGGAAAATAATTCCCCCTAAAACTAGTATTTTCAAAATTGTAGGTAAATTAATAAATTCTAAGGGGAAAATATTAGATCTTATTCATCTCCCAGCAAACACAGATAAAAAAATTAAAAAACTTATAGGGGTAATTATACCTAATTCTTCCCCAAGATTAAGGAATCTACGACAGCCTAAATTATTAAAAAAAATATAATACATAAGACGGACAGAGTAAGTCAAAGTAAATATGGTTGCAAAAAAAACAATTAAAAATATAAACACATTTATTGCTCTTATAAAATATATTTCTAAAATCATATCCTTTGAAAAAAATCCGGATAGGAAGGGAAACCCACATAAAGCTAGAGAAGAGCATATAAAAAAAAAAGAAGTGATTGGGCATGAAATTATTAATCCTCCTATTCTTCGAATATCTTGGGTATCTCCTATAGAATGGATAAAGACTCCAGCACACAAGAACAAAAGTGATTTAAATATAGCGTGAGTTATTAAATGAAAAAATGAAAGTTCATACATCCCTAATCTCAAAGTTATTATTATTAATCCTAGTTGTCTTAGGGTGGATAAAGCAATAATTTTTTTTAAGTCATTTTCAAAATTAGCCCCTAACCCAGATATAAATATGGTTAAAGCACCAATAAAAAATAAAAACATTCTAATATTCATTATATAATTAAATCGAATTAATAAATAGACACCCGCAGTTACTAAAGTTGATGAGTGGACCAACGCAGAGACTGGGGTGGGTGCTGCTATAGCAGCTGGAAGCCAAGCAGAAAAGGGTATTTGTGCTCTTTTAGTTATAGCAGCTAAAATGATTAAAAATAAAAGAATTGTTGTGTCCAAGTTATTATATATAAACTGTAAATAAAAAAAATTTCAACTCCCAAAATTCACTAATCAAGCGATACCTAAAAGGATTGCTACATCTCCAAGTCGATTTGACAGAATAGTAATTATACCAGCATTAGCTGATTTTGTATTTTGATAATAGATAACTAAACAATAAGACACTAATCCTAACCCATCTCACCCTAATAAGATTCTAATTAAGTTTGGACTTAAAATTAAAAAAACCATAGATAACACAAATAAATAAACTAAAAAAATAAATCGAACAAAAAATTTATCGCCAGCTATATATAATGTTCTATAAAATATAACCATGGCAGAAATAAAAAGAACTAATCCTATAAATCTGAGTCTTATTCAATCAAAGATTATAGTTATAATTACTTCCATTGAGTTAAAGTTAAAAATTTCTCACTCAACAAAAATAACTCGAGCAGAAAAATAAAAATTTATCCCCCAATATAGCATTAATATCCCAATAACAGCGAGTATAAATCCAATATAATAAGTTACTAAAGAAAATAATTTCATTACTATTTAAGAAGTAACCTTATCTATAGCACCACAACCTATAATTTTCTTTAAACTACTTAAATAAACTATCAAAAATAGAGAGGGGTTTAAAATAATTAAATTTACTGGAATAATATGTATAAATAAAACATGACTCTCACGAATATTATTTCCAACTAAAGAATAACTTAAATAATAAATTTTTCCATGTTGTGAGTAAGAAAATATAAAAATTGTAAATACTGCTCCCAAAAATGATCCAACGGGAAATACTAAAAATATTAAAGTATCAAATCTTATAATTCTCCCCATTAAAAAAATTTCAGAAAATAAATTAATAGAGGGGGGTGCGGCAATATTAGCCGCTCTTAAAAGAAAAATAGATAGGGAAAAAATAGGAAAAATTAGAAGTAACCCCTTATTAATATAAAAACTCCGACTTCCTAAACGCTCATAATATATATTCACAATACAAAATAGTCCAGAAGAAGAAATTCCATGACCAATTATTATAGCTAAACTTCCCTCATAACCCCAATTAAATAAACTTATACAACCACAAATAACTATAGCTATATGTGCTACAGATGAATAAGCTACTAATGCCTTAAAGTCGTTTAAACGACAACAAATTAACCCTACATAAGTTATACCAACTAATCTTAACCCAATAATATAGTTATTAAATTTTATAAATCTATAATAAATTAAAGAATTAACTCGAATAAGACCGTATCCCCCTAATTTTAATAGAACACCAGCTAAAATCATAGACCCTGCAACTGGAGCTTCAACATGAGCCTTAGGAAGTCATAAGTGAGTAGCATATATAGGCAGCTTAACTAAAAAAGCTAAAATTATAATTAAGGCTAGTAGTCTTTGCAATTTTCTTGTAATTATCACAGAAGAACTAAAACTTGATCAAAAACTCAAATCAAACCCAAATGTAAAGTTATACAAAATCCCTAATAAGAGAGGAAGAGACGCAGTAAGAGTATAAAAAATAAAATAAACACCAGCTTGAAGCCGCTCTGGTTGGTAACCCCAACCTAAAATAATTAAAAGAGTTGGAATTAAAGAAATCTCAAAGAAAAAATAAAATAATAAATAATTACCTACATAAAAGGTAATAATTAAGACTTCTATTAAAATATAAATTAATAATCTGAAAGTTTTTCTATATTCATTAAATTGAATAATTTTATATCTAGAAACAATTATTAATAAACTCACCCAAATTCTTAAAATAACTAATCTAGTTCTCATTCTATCTAAATATAAATTTATAACTTCTAAAGAATAGGAATCTTGATAATTAAATAAACACAGCCCTATAAGTAAAATTATTCTAAAATTAATAAAATAAATTATTCTTTTTAGATTAATAAATATTAAATAAATTATTCTTCTTAGTGTAAATAAAATTAAACCTACTATCATTAATTAAATTAAATTAAATCTTTTAAAATAATCACCTCCATGAGTGCGTCTCATTATTACTAAAATAGAGAGACCCAAAGCCCCTTCACAAGCAGTAAAGGTAATAAAAACCAAAGAATAATATAAATCTAAATTTCTGAGCATAAATAAAAATAATAAATAAACCCCTATTCTTATATACTCCAATCTCAATAACGCGGATAAAAGATGCTCTCGCTTAGAAGAAAAGATTCATATCCCTGAAATTAAAATAAATATAACAACTATAATTATTAGTATAAAAATAAGTTTTTATAGTTTAAATAAAACATTAGTTTTGTAAACTAAAATTTGGTTAGCCATATAAACTTCAAGATTAAGAATATCTTATTGTAAACTTCCAAAGCCTATATTTTCTATTAAATTAAATCTTGATATTAAAATAATTTTATTGCTCTCTTTTATAATCAGCAACTTATACTTAATTAGAAGACATCCAGTGATATTAATAATATTAATCTTAATCCAAGCAACACTAATCTGTTTAATCTCCTGACTTTACTTAAAATTTAGCTGATTTGCCTATATTTTATTTTTAGTATTCCTTGGGGGGTTAATGGTTCTATTTATTTATATTACCAGCTTAGCTTCAAATGAATTAATAAAGTATGATTTAAGTTCCTTTACAATGGCAGCAGTAATTTTATTTATAGTAAGTACATTAGTATTCTTTAACTGGAATGGATGCTCTTTAGATCTTATAATATTTAATAAATCTATTAATTACTTTTCAGGAATATATTCTCTTCCTACTTTTACTTTAATTGGTTTAACTATAATTTACTTGCTTTTTACTCTTATTGTAGTAGTAAAAGTATCTAATAAGTTTGACGCCCCGATTAAAAATATTTTTACTTAATAATGACAAGTTTACGAAAAACCCATCCCTTAATTAAAATTGCTAATAATGCTTTAGTAGACCTCCCTGCTCCCATTAATATTTCAGCATGATGAAATTTTGGATCTATTCTAGGATTATGTTTAGTAACTCAAATTTTAACAGGCTTATTTTTAGCAATGCATTACACCGCAGATGTATCTCTTGCCTTTAACAGAGTAGCTCACATTACCCGAGATGTAAATTATGGATGACTCCTACGAGTAATTCATGCCAATGGGGCTTCTTTCTTTTTTGTAGCTCTTTATTTACATGTAGGACGAGGAATTTATTATGCTTCTTTTATATATTTTTACACTTGAATAGTAGGAGTGTTAATTTTATTCTTAGTTATGGCTACTGCTTTTATAGGGTATGTCCTAATTTGAGGGCAAATATCATTCTGAGCCGCAACAGTGATTACCAATCTTCTTTCTGCCATCCCCTATTTAGGTGAAATATTAGTTCAATGAATTTGAGGGGGATTCGCAGTAGATAACGCAACACTTACTCGGTTTTTTACATTTCATTTTGTTCTTCCTTTTATTATTGCAGGATTAGCTATAGTGCACCTTCTTTTTCTTCATCAAACGGGCTCTAATAATCCCCTAGGAATAAATTCTAACCCTGATAAAATTCCCTTCCACCCATACTTTTCATTCAAAGATTTGTTTGGATTTATACTAATTTTATGATCTTTACTCTCGTTAGCTTTAATATGCCCATACTTACTAGGAGACACAGAAAATTTTATCCCTGCTAATCCTCTAGTCACCCCAATTCACATTCAACCTGAATGATATTTTTTATTTGCTTACGCAATTCTTCGTTCTATTCCCAACAAATTAGGAGGAGCAGCCGCTTTAGTAGTATCTATTGCAATTCTATTTATTTTACCTCTTTCTACTAAAAGAAATCTTCGTGGAACTCAATTTTATCCTGTTAATCAATTTATTTTTTGAACTTTAATTAATATTGTGATTCTTTTAACTTGAATTGGGGCACGTCCTGCGGAAGATCCTTACATTGTAGTGGGACAAATTTTAACCATTATATATTTTTCATATTTTTTAATTAACCCCATTTTATTAAATTTGTGGGATAAAACTTTAAAGTAATTATTTAGCTTAGTGCCAAGCATTTACCTTGAAAGCAAAGAACAAGAGTTTAATTCTCTTAATAATTTATTCTTTAACAAATAGTATCAGTTTTTTGACCTCCACAATTTCAAAATTCATTTAATCTTTGCACCGAAAACAAGTTAAACTACTGTAAATTTATCTCTTATTGTTAAAATAACTTAATTAACAAATAAAACACAATCAAATTTAATGAAACAGGAAGAAAACTTTTCCAAGCTAAGTATATCAATTTATCATAACGGAACCGGGGCAAAGTTCCTCGTACTCAAATAAATCAATAACAAAAAAAACATCCTAATAAATTTAATAAAAAAACATTTATTGCCCCTCCTATAAATAAAATAGTTACTAAATAGCTTATAAAGATAATTCTTCCATACTCAGCCAAAAATAAAAAGGCAAACCCTCCTCTTCCATACTCAATATTAAATCCTGACACTAATTCTGATTCCCCCTCAGAAAAATCAAATGGTGTGCGGTTAGTGTCAGCCAAAATAGATCTAATCCAACACAAAAAAACAGGGAACATAAGCACAATGAATCATGTATAAGATTGAAAATATCTTATTACACTTATTTTGTAGGATCCTAAAAGAAAAATTAAAGATAAAAAAATTAAAGCTATTCTCACTTCGTAGGAAATAGTTTGAGCGATCCCTCGAGTGGCTCCTAATAGAGCATAATTACTATTAGAAGACCAACCTCTCGCCATCAACGAGTAAACCCCGAAACTTGTACAACAAAAAAAAAATAAACCTCCAAACATATAATTAACAATATTAGAATTTAGAGGTACTACAGATCATAAAAGAATTACTATAAATAAAGAAATAACAGGAGAAAAATAATAAAGAATAAAATTAGACAGTCTTGGAATAGTTTGTTCTTTAATAAAAAGCTTAATTGCATCACCAAAAGACTGAAGTACCCCAACAATCCCTACTTTGTTGGGGCCTTTACGAATTTGGATGTAACCTAAGATTTTACGCTCAAACAAAACTATAAAAGCAACTCTGATTAAAACTCCCACCACTAGAAACAAATAAGATAGTATCAACACAAAAATTTCTTTTAGCACTACTAAATAAAATAAATTTTATATAAAGATTCTAAATCAATTGCACTATTCTGCCAATTTAGTATTAATAATTAAAATAAATTGGTCCTTTCGTACTAAATAAGTTAAAATAAAATTTAAGATAGAAACCAACCTGGCTCACGCCGATTTGAACTCAAATCATGTAAAAATTGAATAGTCGAACAGACTATCTTATAGGACTTCTGCACCCTAAAGAATTTTTAATTCAACATCGAGGTCGCAATCTAAAATGTCGATATGAACTCTTAATTTTAATAACGCTGTTATCCCTAAGGTAGTTTTTTATTAATTTTAGACTCCAAGTTATATACTCTTATAGAATTTTTATTTAAGAAGTTATTTTTATTCTTATATTGCCCCAATAAAATTTTATTAATTTGTAATAAAAATTTCCTTTATTACTACAAGTTAAATAAAATAAAACTCTATAGGGTCTTATCGTCTTTAAATATATTAAAGCATTTTCACTTTAAATTAAAATTCAACCATTAAATAAAAATAATGAAATTACGTTAAACCGTTCATACAATTCTCTAATTAAGAGACTAATGATTATGCTACCTTTGCACGGTCAAAATACCGCGGCCCTTAAAATTATCAGTGGCCAGGTTGTACTTTATAGATAATCTAAAAGAAATGTTTTTGTTAAACAGTCGAAATGTCATTTGTCGAATTCTTTAAATTAAATTTCCTAAAAATTTTAACTAACTTTTCTTTCTACTAATAATTTTATTATTTAAAAATTTTTGAAATTAAAATTATTATTATAAAAATTTAACTGTCAAATAAATTGATATTTAGATTTATTAAATATAACTTAATAAAAATGGCTGATCTTAAGCCTACCTATTAATCCGTTATTAAATAAAAAAATAAAATAATTTTTTATGAAAGCTAACCCGCTCAAAATTTAAATTTAAACAAAATACTTCCCCCTCAAGAATTATTTCGTTTAAATTTCAAGCTAAACTTTTTATTTATAACCAGATATAAGACTGAACGAATACCATTTCAATTCTATAAAAATTTATTTCTACAAAACTTAATTAAATTTTATTGCTCTCAATTTTTCGGGAAAATTAAATATTTATAAAAAACAATAATTATTCATATATTTCACTACCCCTTCACAGTCCTTAACATTATAAATTCTAACTTATACTAAAATTACAAAAACATTATTCTTAAAATTTAATAAATTTTATAGCACTAATTAAAGTTCTATTCAATGTAATTGAATTGCTTAAATACAAGCTCCACTACAAATCAAACTCCTCCTTCCGGAAAAACTACTTTGTTACGAATTATGTAATTTATAAATTAGAGCGACGGGCGATATGTACACATTTTAGAACTTTATTCACATTTTAAAAATTTTAAATTACTTTTAAATCCAATTTCATACTTATTTTGTAGATAATCCAATAATAAGTTTAATGTAACCCATTTATACTTTTAAATCCTACGCCTTGATTTGATATAAAAATAAATTAATTTTTAAGAAAAATTTTTTAAATTAATTCTTTAAACAACGATATATAAGAATATTAAAAGAGCTATAGAGTGTAGTATCTTTAAAATAACAGGTTCCTCTAAAAAGAATAAAATGCCGCCAAATTCTTTAAATTTTTATTAAATACTACTTAGGTATAAATCCAAGAAAATAACTGGGTATCTAATCCAGGTTTAATCAACCCCTATTTAATCTAACTATAATAAATAACTTAAAATTATTAATTTCACCTAATAAATCTTAAATTTAATAACCCAATTAAATTTTACCAATAAAATTTATTTTATCCAGTGTATAACCGCGGGTGCTGGCACAATGTTTACCAATAAAAAATAAAATTTTATATCAATGTTATTGTATAATACAAAATACTGCCAATTACATGTACAAAATTTATATTATAAATTATAAAGCTAGAATCAAACTTTTCTAATTCTGTTATAAGTTCTTTTATATTTTTATAACTATTTTTAGATTTATAGTTATAAAAATATTCAATAAATTGTTTTTAAAAATAATCATATATTATTAATATAATTATATATATATATATATATATATATACTAATATAACAATAAATTATTTATATAATAATAAATTTAAATTAAATTCCGATTTATGGTTATAATCCTTTAGTGATTCGTTAAATGTTATTAAGATAATGCTTTAATTATATATTTATAATCCTTGGTTTTAAATAAATAATGATATAAAATACGTTCTTTTTTTTCTTTAAGTACATATAATAAATGAATCTATTTAGTTAAATCTTAAAACTATAATATATGTTTATATATATAAATATTTTATTAATTAATATATGTAAATATATAAATACATTTATTATAATATACCTAATCAAATAAATTCTTTATTTATGTTAATAGGACACAATAAAAACAAGAAACTAAGAATTAATTCCCACCCAAAATATTAAAGTGATTTTAAAACCAAATCGCTAATAAATTATTTTAACCAATTCTCTTAATTTAAAAAAGAACTTATATTAATTTTCTTAATTTAAAAAGAACTTATATTATAACCAGAAAAATTATGGGAAGAAGT